CATCGCTCTAGGGAGCAAGAGCTAGACCTATAGTACAAATAGGTAGTACCAGCAGCATATCCGTTAACAAAGACAAAGCCTATCAAGATTGCAAACCCTAAGAACACTCTAAGCTTCAAACAAGAAATCTCGTATGTAAGCACACTTGTAAACCTACTAGTCAATCTGTACTCTACTTATCTCACCCTAGCTCTAACTGTTCTATTAAAGCATATCGAATACAAACCCTAGTTCTATTATAGTGCAAGCATACAAGAACACAGGAAGGGAATAGCTGCTCTACCACTCGCTCGATGCCCTCATCTCGCTTCGTTGCTGACCAGTCGTATGCAGCTGGTTTAGTGTTGTTGTTTGCTTGCGCTGCTTTGCAGCCCTCGCTTCTGATCTCGCAGCTTTGCAGCTTTCCTGGTTTATGCTGCTATGCTGCTTTGTTGCTTCGATACTGTGTAGCTAGTATTATGCTTTTATGCTTTAAAGTTGCCAATTTAGCTAGGAAGGGAAGTAGCTCGACCTCAACTTGGAAGTGTGCAGTGTCAGCTAGGGATATGCGATATGCTAGGGTAGGAGTCGGTGCTGGAGTGTGCTGCTGGTACTACGATTGAGAAGGAGACGGATTGAGTATGCCTGAGAAGTGATATAGATCAATAGCTTATACCTGCCTCTGACTAATCCGCTTTTGCAGTAGTTTGCTAGAGCTAAGGAGCCAGTGAGCTAGGGAGTGGAGGCCGAGGGGCGGTGTGCTAGGGTAGGTGTGCTCGAGTAGGCGTTTCAGCTAGGGAGAAAGTGTAGCTCTGGCTTGACCTTGACTCTGACTTGCTCTTGCTAGGCAGGGAAGGAGCGAGACGACGTGTGCCTGGATAAAGAGAAGTAGAGTTGGGAAGCCATAATAACCAGATAACTAGCGGATCGAGGCAAGTAGCAGCTGAGGTACTAGTTTGCGGATGATGCTGCACTTCCACTATAAGGGACTCTTTCTATTAAAGAAGGGCGGGAAAGGATCTTCCTAGGTAGTGACCTAGGATAGGGGCTGGGCTAAAGTGGCATTCTGCTTCTTAAAAAGCTGAGCTGGATGGAATTCATTTAGCTTGTCTGTCTTGACCAATAAGCGCTACATAAGTAATGGATGCTCGCCTCAAGGTCCCTGAAGGTCCGGCTTAAGGAGAAAAGGTAAGCGGGAAGCAGCGGGGGAGTGGGCCTCTGAAAGCGCCATTTCCTCACTTATGATATTAGTTGTCTGGTCTCCTTCCTTGCTTCATCTAATCCATAGAGAAGGGGCCTACTCAGGATTTATCCGCATTGGGCAATCTTCTATGGAAGAAAGACACGACAACCTAGCTGAATATCCCCCTCTTGGACTCTCTCTTGAGCAGCTTAGCCCCAAAGATAAGGAAGCATTGGAGAGGGGGCTCCCCCAGTCTTTTTCTGCTGCAACTGGGTAATCTGCCTGCCTTCAAGCGATGGGCGGGCGTGCAACCGTCAGCTAAACATCTCCTGCTAGGGGGCCGAGATCTTCTTCTTTTGCCGAGGATAAGAGGCAGCCGGCCTAGTCGGATGAGACTCTATCTTAGGAATTGTCTTTATCAGAGGGGGGTCAATCTCAGAGTAGGAGGGGTGGCTTCAGTCCGCTGGGGACCGAATCTGCGCCATCAATGAATGAAATAGATAGGCTTTTTTGACTAGTGGCTAGGGGGCTTCCCACCAGCGGAGTCAGTGGGCGTCGACCAAGGGCTGGACTCACTGATGCTAGGGGCTTTTCTTTTTCAACCGGTGCGGCCAATAGATCATTGTCGAATTCGGATGGGGAGGGTCGATCTACGATGAGAACTTATAGCCTGCTCAGCCTCCGATGAGATGGTTCTCAGAGACCGATGTTGCTAAGTCCGCAGGGAGCTGCCTATTGATGAGGCTGGGCCGGGAGAGCTCATCCTATAACAAGTGAAGTAGACCTATTCATATAGAAGCTGAGGAGGCTTACAGATCTCAGATCTAAGGGAGGTAGGTCATCCATAATGATGGGGACGGGCCCGCTACTACGATCACTTCGGTGGGGCCTCTTCTATATAGAAAAATAGCATGACAAATGGCTTCCTCATTGGCGAGGGTCTACTTTTTTGGTGCCTGGCATCGATGTGCCAGAGGTTTTCCGGAGGTTTCCGAACGGTCATGCTTTACCGCCTTGTCTCATTGGTAAGGAGGCTATGAGCTAAGCTATACTTGTAATCAAAGGCTGAGCCCTTGGGGAACCATCTAATGCTTTACTAGACTAGCTACTGTATGGCGCAAAAAAGAGCTCGTTAGGATGTGGTGAATCCAAACGCTTGCGAGAGGAAGAGATGCTCTTTGGAGAGCACAGTACGATGAAAGTTGTAAGCTGTAGGAACGAGATTATTAATGTTCATAGACACTTTGATACTAATTGTGGAAATTCACTCATTTATTCTAAGCGCGCAGAATGGTGCTTTGCGGCTACTATTGGTCTTCAAAAGAAAGCAGGAAGGAGGGCAAAGACATCCTAAGAAGTCTGCCTATGGACTCTACCTCGAGCGACCACGAGATCGGAGTAGAGCTGATGCAAGCGTTCATACGAATGAAAGACATGCTCTCTCAAGATGGGATCATCAAAGACTTCAGACCAGTCCCTGATTTCTGCAAGCTTCGCAATTAGAATTATAGATTGAGGGAGAGAAAGACCTTGGCTTGGCTGCTGCTCAGTTGGACTGTGATCTACGATTGGCCCAGGTAGAGTCTTTCTATTATATTAGATTTCTTCCTTTTCTTAGACCAGCCAAGCTGAATGACTTCGTCCAGGTTTTTTTTTACCAAGATAAGGGAGCCTGGTCGAGTTGAAGAATCAGTTTACAAACCGAAGCCCAAGCCTTATGGAATGAAACCTGGATTTCGCTTTCTTGCCATTCGCTGAAGGCTTGCTTAATCCGATCTTTCGCAGTGTATGTTGATGCATTTTTTGTTCAAAAGCCCAAGATGCCAATTGTACCCTTCCGCCACTCCTTCCCTGGCCACAAGAAGGGCTTGACAATCGAATAGCATTCTCAATCTTTCTTGCACCACTTCTCGAGTGACAGCAGGCTCTTTTGAGATCCGCTCGATTCAACGTGATCAAAAGGTTGTACCTTAGATGGGTCGGTTTAGTTTTCCTTTTGTTCTGGAAACTGCTCATTACCGGCCGCCTTACAATAATAAACCCTACCTGAAGTTTGATTCAAATTACCAAGTACTGCTGTCAGATTCAAAATACTACCTTTTCCTGACGTAATAAACCAAATACGGAGAGGGTACATGTTACAAATAGTAGGACGGATGCGGAACAACTTATCTACTTCTGAATCTGACTCCAAACCCGAGTTCTGGTTTTCTTTCATCCAGCTGGCTTGGATTACTACTAAGGGCGACTCGGGCTTCATGAAAAGGTCCAATACCCCTGTTATCATCTTGGTCGACAAGATTCCTAGGCGCTTCCTCGATTCACGTCGCAAACAGTCTACATTGACTCCCTCACAGGGCATTCCTTGTCCCCGTCCCTTTACTTATGATTCAATTCCTTTCAAACCTTCAATGTGAACAAAATCGTCTGCATCCTATCTTCATCCCGAAATTCCTGCTATGCGAAATGGACAAAATCGGATAGATATGGTTTAATAAAAGAACAGTTAGGCTACGTACCTTTACGCTTACTACTCTTCTCCTTCGAGATGTGCCTCTGTGTGCTATCGTCAATCGAGAGCTTTTTGCCATTCTTCCGGTAATTCTGAGAACAAGCCCTTCTTGCTTGGAAGAGACAATCGGACATTAACCCTTAGGGTTAGTGCAATCAGTTCCTTCAATTTCACTTACATAAACCTACCGAACTGACCTTCTTCTTCACGTGAAAAACAAAACCCTAATAAAATAAGAGACCAATCCGCAAGGCTAGGGACTAGTGCAATCAGTTACTTCTTTGCCATACAAATGCGGAGATTCTGCTTCTTCTTCCTTTCCAAGCTTGTTGCGGGGAATCTGGGCTCTTTTCAGCCCCTAAGGACTGCTACTTTGATGAATGAAGCCTAAGGTCTTTATTCCTTATGCTACTCCTAGGCTTTCTCCTCTTCTCTTTACAGATAAAAATAGAGATTTTCTCTTTATACTGTGGATCATTTCTTCTCTGGTAAGAAAGAAGTGTGCAGTTAGCTTCTTCTCTCGACCAACTACGGGATGAACGCCAACCCCGCTTTTTTCACTCCTCTCCCTTTGGTCGAGTGGCTATCGCTCCTCTTCCGTATCTGTATATCCGCATCTTCCTCATATGTTGTTTCTATACCTTCAAAAAGGCCTATGATCCACCATACTTCCCCCCATACCCCATATGAGAGGCTGTAAAGAAGCTATATCGGCTCAAAATTAGGACATATACAATAAGTCGTGAACTCCAGAAAGGAAGGAACTAAAGCAAAGAGACCATAGAAAAGTTGAAAGGAGCCCGCTTACCCACTCTCCTTTCCTCCCATTGTTAGGAGCCTCGCCTGATAGATCAATCAGACTACAACCGATAGTGGATCGCCTTTTGCTTAAATAAGCAAGAGAAGGTAGATCTTCAAATAGCTAGTATACGAAAGTCAAGTAGTCACTTCCGTCGTTCAGGAAGAAAGACTTCGCCTAATTCTTTTGAATCCCGGCCCGGTTTTTCCCCACTAACTAATTAGCTTACGACCACTGAACAAACTTGGTTGACGAACATAGTTTATGCGCAGCTAATGTAGCGGCCTGTTGAGCATTTGACAAACTCACACCATCCATTTCAAATAGGATTTGTCCCGTGGACACACGAGCAATCCAACCCGTAGGATTTCCTTTTCCTCTTCCCATTCTGACTTCTGTAGGTTTTCCGGTAATAGGGATATCCGCGAGAACTCTTACCCATATCTTACCATTTCTTCGGAATTGTCCGCTCATAGCACGATGGAAGTGTCCGATTATAGCCCGACGCGCTGCTTCAATGGCTCGATATGAAAGACGACCTGCTCTACAACTTTTAGTGCCATATCTTCCAAAACCAAGTTGTGTACCGTCCGGTTTGCAACCCCTACTACATCTGCCTTTACGATATTTACTATATTTCGTACGTTTTGGATATAGCACGCCCCTTTCTTTTTTGACTATATGAAATCCACACTTTGACACCTAAGATTCCGTAACGAGTAGATACTTCCGCAGGAGCATAATCGATTTTCTGGTTAAATACATTACGAGATGTTTTTCCATACTTTCCGCATTCAGTTCTAGCTATTTCTGCACCTTTTGATCGACCTGAACAACATATACGGATCCCCGTAACCCCCTTTTTCATTACTAATGGAATATTCTTCACTATGTGACTAAAAATGGAACGAAATGATCTTCTTTTGGTCCTCAGTTGAAAAGAGATGTCTTGAGCAATCGGAGAAGCACTTTGATAAACAGATTTGATCTTAACCGATTCAATTAAGGTATTAGTGTTTGTTCTATTAGACAACAAAGATCGCATTTTTTTCACTTCGTTCAAATAAGAGTTGTACCCGTACGGAATTCTTCTGTTTCTCAGTATGATCTCTATCATCATCTCTATTCCCTTTATCAATTCGCCTATCCTACCTAGGTCTATGAATTTATCTATCAATTCCATTACCTTATCCTTAGCCATGAGGTTCCAACATTTTCTCCAACATTGACCTAGGAGTTTTTGTTGTTCCCGGGCATTCTCAAAAAAAAGGTTATTATAGACCCCATCCCTTGGAAAAAAAAAGGTAGCACCGAAGAAAGGAAAGAGCGAGATGGTGGTTTTTGTTGTTCCCGCGAAGCGAAGATCATTCGCTTGGCGAATGAAGTGGGTCAACCTATTTTTGGCTTCGGCCAAACACTTTTTCTCGCTGGTCGAGCTTTCTACAAAAAAAGCGATGCGAGCACGTATTCTCTTATCTAAGCTTCTTTCCTGTGCATTAGCTCCCCCCATCGTAGATGGTTCAGCCACGCCCGGTGCCACGAAATGATTGAGAACTACGACGGGGTCGAAATGCATTTTGTTCTTTGTATTCAATAAGTATTGCATGACCGAATAATTCAAGGAAGAGCGCACTGCGGGGAGGGTCCTTTGTTGTAGATGACTCGTCGGGCCGTCTGAGCGGGACTTCTTTGGGCAAAAGAACAAGAATAACTTCGTTTTTCTGAATATGCCATTTAAAACCCCGGCGTATTTCGGATGCTTGAAGGCCCCGCTGACCCGAAGTGATTTAGAAAGATTCTTCTTTATCGATGGTGATCGGTCATGATATCCATAGCCTTGCTTCTTTTTCGGCCAAATCCTGATTTCGTTTTGCTTCTTCCGATCGTCGAGCCTGATCGACTCGACTCTTTTCCCCGACCCCCGGCCTCTCACTTCGTTTCGTTCTTCTTCTGTACCGTCGCTTGAATGAAGACACCTGATCGGCCCAACTTTCCCCAATTCCCACCGCCGGCTCTTCGCCTTTCCGGGTCTGGATTTTGCGCGTCGTTTTAGTCGTCGTGGTCGACGGGGAAGAAAGAAATGAATGAATGTTCTTTTGGGAAAATGTATAATAATACACCTACCGAGGCGAAAGCCAAAGGTGAGTTTCGTAGGTGGACGTATCGAACCGAAATAAGATCTCAGATTGAGATCTTGATACACTGATTTCCCATAATAATAAATAGAGTCAATGGTGACTCCGCCGTGGGAAGAGCCGCTTCCTTCTTGCTTGATAGGGGGGGCTTCTATTCACCAACGCAGACTAAAAGTGCTCTCCGAACCGTGCTGGATAGTGACCCATCACACGGCTCTCAAACCCAACCTGTGGTGGATCCCGGGAGACAAAGTCAAAGCGCTTGATCCTTTGCCCCATACTTTGAGATGCTCCTCCCCGTCGATCAAGGATTTTGATTCTCGTGATAGGCGCTTTAAGCCGCTATCGTTCGGTTCGGATAAGTTCAGTCAAGTCCCTTCGGTCGGTTCACTCAGGTGGTCTTCCCTTATCTTCCCTAACGTTCAGACTTCTTCTGGTTTGAGATGAGAAAGGAGCACCGGCCGAGCGCCATGAATGAATAAGAAATTGACAGGGAATCAATGATTCTTATTCGACCGAGTTATAGCTAGCAAGATGTCGATTACACACCGGAGGTTGGTAAGAACTGAGGGACAATGCCCCCTAACCTAAGTGGGCCTACCAGCGAAGCAACTGGTACTTGATCGGGCGGGGGGCGGTTTGGTTTCGTGCAACGCCCTCGCAGCAAGAAGAGGCAGTTGTCATTTGAAAGGAAAGGCCCTTTCTATCTTATTAGAAAAGCCTAAACGTCCTTTATTGAAAACTAAAGCCGCTAACGAGCAAGAAAACGGATGCGCTAACGCGCCTTTACTAAGAAACTAATCTAAATAGTTGCCCTTCTTTCTCAAAGTCAACTTTATCACTTCTTGCTTTAGTTTAGTTTGATTGCACCTAGCGCGCTTGACTAAGATAATAGAAAGTCAAGGCTCCTCTCCTCTTTTACGAATCTACAACTCTCTTTACTGAGCGAGACTCCACCCATATCCCTACTAGTGGTTATTCTTTATTTTCCATTCTATCATTTGTTTGACAGCTTAAACTAGGCTCCCCTTTAGATAGGTTTTTGGTTTTTATCAAGATAGGTCAAGGGCGCGTCGGAACGGTCGGTAGCTGCTTAGTCTCATCCGACTTAAATAAAAGTTTCTTTGTACTTATATTTTTTTTCTTTGAAAAAAAAAGAAAGAAGGGGTTAGGCTCCTTCCCTTCTACTGCATAGCAGCGCTAGCAGGTACTACAAGCCCTCTGTCCCACGCATCTAACCAGCTCGCGTGGTTCACCGGTTCCACCGAAAACTCTCATTTGTTGAAGCGGAGCATAGTGCGCTTTAGGCGCCGAGCGAAAAATGTCTCTTCTTTCGTTTCGGGTTATTCATTGATCTGAAACTTAGCACTTCTTTTCTTATTGATTCCAAGGGCGGCGGCATTCTTGAATGAAGTCTATCCGAACCGAATTAGCACTTCTCAGATCAGGCTAGGCCTCTCCAGCTGAGCTGGGCGCCGGGGCCCTGGATGCGCTAGCGATTGGCACATAGGGGAGTGGTTGCCCGGGTTTCTCGGCCTGGTATCCTGCACCTCGCGTTCATGATATCTACATTCAACTGTGCCCCGGAGACACGGTCGAAGCACGCCCGCCCAGTGTAGTGTGCTTCTTTCACGACATGCTCTAGTCCTGGGTGTCTTTCAGTGGTCTTCTAGCCTTAGAATAGAAGAAGTCGTGTCCGCCCCGGACATCCGCAACGTCCTCCCACGCCTTTTTCTATTTAAAATCTGGGACAAACTGAAGGAAAAGACTGACCCATTCGGTGACTTTCGCGGTCGCCCTCACTGAACCAACTTGAATCTGAACTACGATTCAGATCAAGTCTTACCGAAATCGGATTTCCTTTTCGTGCCATATGCGCTTATACTTTTTTTTTATCCCCTTTTTGATTCCCGGTCCAAGATTTGTGCTCGAAGGTCTTCGTTTCCGTGTATCTGATCTCCTCTGCTCTTACTGAACCTACCCACAAAATCAAAAAGAAAGAAGAGACATTTTGCCATGTTTCCCGAGAGAGGCCGCCTTCTCTCAGGCCAGCAGTCTTCTACTTCTAGTCGACTGCTTTATGACGGGCTTCCCTGTTTCCTGGGCTCTGCTCGCTTCGTCTACGCTCCGACCCTAATAATTGATTCAACGATATTTCCTTGCCCTGCATTAAGATTTAAAACTTGTCGTCAAAAAAAAAAAAAAAGGCAATCAATCAGAATCAAGAAAAAAAATGGAAATAGTGATTCAAGATCTAGATGGATCCCTATCTTTATCTCTATCCACGAAGATACCTATCTATATGGAGAGAGATCTATCTATGAATCGATCTATACTATCCTATATCCGGATAGATATGTCCCTTATGAGCGACTACGCCGATCTTTATATGTTTTGGCCACGTTCGTTTCCGCTCCGAAGAAGAAGGTTTGGATCTTTCAATCTTATGTCGTGAGGGATGTGACCTATGTTAGGTCCATAAGATACCACAGCTTTTGGTGTTCTATGATTCACCTCCGAATAATGAGTAGGTAGTTCGATTCTTTTGATTTTTCTCTTCTTTCTTTTTCTCTTCATAGTAAACTGATGGGGGGATGCGGAGCAATAGGGCGAATTACTATATAAAGAAGAGTTGTAAACTATAGGATTTATTGTTTGAGTAGGAATATTTCGGTTTTTCTCGTTCCTTCTCTTCGATAAGAATAGGCATTTGAAATGATACAAATTCCTCTTCATTCTGTTGTGCTCATCGAAATAACTGCCTAAGCATACTTTTTTGGATCCAAACTTCTTTGTGTCTTCTTCTTGCATAGAAGAACGCAACTGTTGCAAAAACTGGGATTTTAGTAGTAGGCGGCATTTCTTCTTAGTTTTGAGTTTTCGGAACCATTCTGTTTTGTTTCTTCTCCACATTCTGACCGGGCGATCCAGAAATTTGCCTATGCATTTTTCAACTGATATTTCGATATAGAAAGATCTCCTTATTTCTTCACCGCGGGTTCTCGCATCATTTTGTTGAAAAGATATTATATCACTGTGGGACACTTTAAAATGAATAATGTTTACCATTCTATTATTCACACAAACCCTTCGATGACTTATCGGCTGCCTTGCTTGAGGAATAGTTTCACGAAAATGGAGACGAACCGGAATAACGTCCGATCTTGTTTCTGGATTGAGTAGAAAAGGGATATATGATCGTTTTCTTCTTCTGTGCATCTCTGTGATGGGTAAATCTCCATGAAAAAGGGACAACTTTCGTGTAGTTTGTGATTGAATGTAACTGTTAAGATTTTCTCTCGAATAAATCTTTCTCTTAATAGATCTCTTCTTGTTTCTCAATCTTTGGAGAATGCGGCGTTGTATTATTGTAAGTTCTCTGTTCCAAACATTTCCTGAAAGTAGACGACAAGTTTTAAATCTTAATGCAGGCAAGGCATATCTCGTTGAATCAGTCTTTTTCGCCACATCGCGTATAACGGGAATCGAACCCCCTCTGCCTGCTGCTGTCGGGCGGATGGAGAATGCAATACTTCAACCCAGTAACTTGTTAGGAGTAGGTTTTAGCTTGCCCCTTTCTATTATCTTAGTCAGATAGGTTTTGAACCCTATTAATAAGGTAAGCTTCCAAAGCTCCTTTCTTCAGCTGGTGCGCAGGAGCGCACTTTCGTTTTCCCCTTACTAGTTAAGGGGGTTTTATGAGTAGAGATCTCCCGCCAGCCGTCTTCTCTTCCTATCACTTAACTTCGTTCGATAAATCTGATCTCACCGGACCGGGCGAAGGGGAAAGAAGGTATGGGTGGTCCGGGAACAACAACGGGAGAGGGCTCGTAGCCCCCCGCTCTCTCTTCCCCAGCCTCGGAGAGATGCAGAACTATTTTTTTTTTAATGAATAGATAGAGCCATGATACATTCCGGAATATTGTATTGTAAAGGTAAATAGACTCTTTTCGTCCCCTTTTCGATGTCTGCCTGAGGACCTCTGTCAATGTTTTGGAATGTGGATGCTCGCCTTTTGTAACAAGTAGACCCACGATACGGACTAATAGATGTTCCTAATCTTACCCGTAAGTAAGATCTATTCATAGTTGGTCAGTCCCCTACGGCACGTCTTCTCGCTTTTCATGAATGTGTCTCCCCCTCCGCTTATGTGAGTTTGACCCGCCTTTGACTCTGCTTGCTTCTGACTCCCTATGAGCTCTTTTACGACCTGACTTTTCAGAGGGTCGGCGGGACATGGGAGCCTCAGCTCATGCATCGCTTTACCGAAATCACCTCCGCTCTCCCACTCCTTTCTATTCAAAAGGCGAGCAGCCCTTAAACAAAAAGGCCCTAAGCTAAGAGGGCTCTTCTTTATATATTACATAAGCCCTAAAGTAGGTAGCCCCGAAAGCCGAACTCAGCAACTTGTTAGGAGTGGGGTTTGGCTTGCCCCTTTCTATTATCTTAGTCAAGCGCGCTAGCTGCAATTAATTGTTGAGTGAGCTTTCCCTCTTCAACAAGCCGGTGGTGATCTCACTTTCGAAAGAGAGTCTCGATGCGACGGTGTACACATAGCTCTATCGCATGTAGCCGATTTCGAAGACAACTATAGAAAGTGTGCAGTGAGGCATCTTTCTCACTATACAATGACCGAAGGACCAACGACGATCCTATCTTAAAAGAGAAGGAGGAGTAGGAGCTAGCTTGAATGGAGAATCGAATGATTACGAGATAGACAATGAGAGAAAGGAGAGCACTTAGACAATTCACTTTGAGTACAGGGAAGTCTGCTGGTAGGAATTCTTCAGGACGTATTACTCTTTTTCACCGAGGGGGTGGATCGAAGCGATTGCAGCGAAGAATTGATCTGAAACGAAGCACTTCGTCTATGGGCATTGTAGAAAGGATAGAATATGACCCTAATCGTTCTTCTCGAATCGCTCCAGTACGATGGAAAGGGGGGGCCCACCAGAGAAAATGCAACACGATAGAAGAGTTCGCTCCGCCGAAAAAGAGACTCGAATCTACCACGACCACCATCCGCGGTCCATTTGCGTTCTTTTCCCTGCCCGGGAAGGTGGATCAAAGAAAGGTAGCTTGCTTCTCTCCTGGACTGAGGGCGGTTTATGTAGTGGTCGGCCTTCCTACCAGAATGCCTGCCTTCTTGGTCGAAGAGCCACTTTACTAGTAAGGGCGCAGGAAGCAAAAAAACTTGCGCGAAAGACGTTTTCTTCTCTGCCTTCTCCTCTCCAAAGGCCAAGGGAGAGACTGCATCCCTTTCCTTCGGTAGCTCTTTTGGTTTCCCAAGGATAGCGGTAGCTGGGGCAAAGCCCGCTTTCTTCGTTTTTCGAATGAGAGAGAAAGTCAGAGGAAAAAACACGTTCTCTCTTTGCGAGATCCGAAAGTGGAGAACGCATAGCATTCTATGGGCACATAGGATCAAACGTAAAGCAGCGCTCTCTTGGCAGAGTTTTAGGCGGCAAGAGATTTTAGGGCTTGTTGGAGCTTCTGAGCATAACGAATCGAAGCCGAAGACAGATCAAGGCTTTTATACCAAGGCGATAGACGAAGGACCGAAGAATGGAACGTGCAAAGTCGATCGGGCACCTGTCACTTATATAATAGCCAGTCATCAATTGGAAGCGGGCAAGATGGTGATGAATTGGTCTAAACCTTCGACTAGCGACTTATTGCGACCTGCCCAGAATGCCAATACATACTAAAACCTTGTTCACACAGCGAAAAAAGGCCGAGTAGAAGAATAATAAAATCCAATTTTGTAGTAATCTTATTATTCTACTTAGTGTATTTAATAACCTATTCTTATATCCAGGTGTTATACAAGGGTTTTGTAGTTCCTTATTTATTTGCGTTCTTTTTTTTTCCCATTCTCTATGGGAATCCCCAATCCGCCTTGGGGGAAACCTCTCCGAGCGAAACGAAAGACCCTTGCGGGGAAGACTCGAGAGAGGAAGCAGGATCATCCACATCCTGCTCAGCGGACGCTATTCAGCAGCAGCTGAAGGTGAAGGACCGACTCTTTAAAGAAAACTTATCTATTAAAATAAAAAAGAAATAAGTTCCTTAGCGGAGGAGGAATTCCAAAGAGAAAAAATAGCATATCCAATCCTGCAGGACCTATATTCCCGAACAGAAGTGATAGAGAAAATCTGTTCGGAAGAGTTCATCACTAACGATGAGGCACGGAGAGGAATCTCTCCCGAAGAGGGAGAAGAGGGGACCAAAGGGAGCTTCTCAACTTCTCCGTCCCCATGAAGAAGAGTTCTTCCAGCCTTGTTTCCGACTTATCCCCGTCGGACGAGATTTAAAACTAGCAATTCAGGATTGAAGGTTTTGACCTTTCCGAGAAAAATCCCTTGTTGTGATGGTACAGTCAGTAAGAATGACATGATACATGAGCAAGTAGGCGTTGATCTTTTTATCATCTTTCTTGCTAGCTCGTAGACTTGATCGCCAGTTTCTGGCGGTGTCTAGTCGCATCGGTACGGGATTCCCTATGCCCCTCCTCTTTGGTGTAGTTGTAGTTAGTTTCTCACACAGGAAGTGCTACTCAAACTGAGCTAAACCGGTAAACTTCAATATTAACCCAAGGGCGAGGGCAGGAATGAAGAAGTCTTCCATCTGCAGGAGTATCTATCAATAGCTGCATACGAGTAGATGTCCATCTCTACAGGGTTTCCTAGTTAATATCGGAATTGGAAAGATGCTCGTAAAGGCCATTCCGTCTTATTTATGCCGCGTTGAAAGCCTTTTCTGTGAAAAGAGGAAAAAACTACGCACCTCCTTTCATGCATTTCTTATTTAGTTATCGAAGGTGTACCACTCTCTTTATCCCAGCATTCCCTTTCCATAAAAGGAAGACTAATCCAAGCCATAGAGAGTCAAAGGTCATCAAGAATAGTCTGAACTGGGTGGTAATGGCATTTGACGATCGATAATTTCAGTTGGATGGGTGGGAATTCTTTCTTTTCTTCCTTCTAGCATCTAGAAACCTCTATTATAAGGTAAGGTTCATTCATTCAGTTTCACTCTTAGGCGATTAAAGGATGGTGACCCATAGCTGCCTATATCATACCGGTTGGTGAGCTTCCATCTTCTATAACTATAACAGTAGAGGTTGGAATCCTACTTTTTATATCAATATCGGGCGTGGGGAAAAGGAAAGATGAATTTGACCCCTTGACCTATTCAATTAGACTATTCCCAACAGGTTCAATCCAACTCTTCTCGAAGGGGGGTCGTCTTATTCGCTCTTTTCCATTACTAGCTAACTCCAATCATAGGAGTCTCTTGCTTGCTGGATTATAGGTCCCTAAAGGCCTGCTTTCCTTTTCGTCTCAAAAAGTCACAGGAAGCATGGTGAGCCAGCCCTTATGCCAATTCAAGATGAGAGTTCCACTTCGCTTTAAAGAATAGGGGGGATATCTGAGTCGATAGGGCCATATTCAAAAGGGGGGTTAAGTGGATTGAGTGTACTAACATGCAAAATAATAAAAAGAATATCTCCTGCGGACCCTCATCCCTCCGAGACATGATCATCATCCTAAAACCATCCGGATGCATCACCTGGAAATGCTTGGGCCAAAACCAACAGCTAAAGGAGATGGGAAGTTAGCTGACACAAAGGAGCTTTACTAATAGTTAAGCTTAAGGTATACGATGCGAAAGCTCTTCGAATGATGCTAGTAATGGGATACTCAATTGAGGAAGCCCAAGGGTTGTGCAATGGAAGAGGAATGTTAGCACCGTTTGACGCCATCTATTCTCCAGCACAAAAGAGAGCTCTCTTTGAAGGAAGAATGCGCTCTTATCTTAGTAGTAATCCTATCCTATGCAGAAGACGGCATTCAACTGAATGAAGATGGCATGAAGACGATTGCTGCTCTCCTTGCTTAGCTTGTGGGAAACTAGCTCAACTAAGAGCAGCCTTTCTCAACTATACGATGCTATGTCCGAGAATCTAAGATCAGACTTGCCTTGTTAATGGACGAGGAAGTGACATGACATATAAAGAATAGGAATCGAATAAGCTGCTGATTGACTGGTCTTCGAGCCTTCTTGATAAATCCCCCCTCCTCAGCACTAAAATATTTTTTTCATAACACCAAGTTCCTTGGTGAAGAACCCAACCCTTATTGCCTCATCTTCACTGCTTAAGAAAAACTTGAAGGGATTTGCCCCTAAACGGATAACTGTAAGGTTTTTATCCCAAGCACTGGCCATAGAGTTTTTCAGGCTGCGTATATTGACTTCCTCCTTCCCCATTCCATTGTGACCCCGTTCTAAGCCTTATTCATGGGTAGGGCATTTAGAGGTCAATCTGACTCCTTTTAGAAACTTCCTGCAAAGATTAGCATTAGTCTTGGAAGGAATCAAATCAGTCTAGCAGTAAATAAGAAAGTGACCCCGCTTAAGTCTAAGTGGTTTATCCGGTTCACCTCCGAGCAGGAAAGTGAAAGACAAGGGTCGATTAGGTTTAGCTCCTACTCTTATAACAGTATCCGATGCGTAAAGGAAATCATCTCTCAAGCAAGTGGTGGAAGTGTTGACCGATTCAAACCGATGAAATTGGTCGATTTAGCACTCGGCTAACTCCCATCTTATTTAGTCTTATCCTATTCTTAGTAAACCCCGCCCCTATATGCCCTGGGTAGACATGTGAAGGCAACCAACCGAACCGGTCTTGGTCTGTGTTTGGGCGTGCTAGCAAGGCTAAGGCTTGAAAAATAGTACATCAAGATCAGTCAAGTGATCACTTATTCGATTGTTGATTCTATTCCCTAGCCTGGTCGAATAAATACCATATTGGTTCCACATTCTTCAAAAAGCGGTATAGAGCTCTGTATTCCACCTGGAGGAACTCGGCTTATGAATGACCCTATCGATGTGAGTTGGGCTCCTGTTGGCGTATTCCTATTCGTATGATCTCTCCGAAGCTTCTCCTAACTATCTGTATTTTAACTAAAGGCCTATCTCATCATAGTAGGCGTTGCGAGGCGAACCCATTCCCTAGATGCCCTATCTATTGTTCATGCCTTCTTTAGGGTGGATCTGATCCCCTTTCTACTCTCATTATGGGAAGGAGGTCTTCCTTCAAGCTCTAGCTCTTTCGAATAGATAGTCCCAGGATGTTGGAGGTCCATGAAAAGGAGCTTAGCTCTTTACCAGTTATCGAAAGATTCATTTCTTATTTGAGCCGTTAGGCGAAGGAAAGATGAGATGGTGCCCCATATCTGCCTCTATCTCTCTTGCTTTGGAGGCTGCTACTAACACTAGATGAGTATTGAGTGCGGGTATCTAAATCTGAAACTGTAACTATAGCTGCTGGTAATTCACAACATAATTCAAGTAGAGGACTAAGAATCCGGGGAGGTCTTCGTTCGCTCCAGGGCTAAAATAATGAATTCCCCTTTGGTCTATCAATTCACCCATGATCCAATCGAGTCTTTTATTACAAAAGATGGTCTTCCAGAGATATCCAAGATATTCCGTTTTGACCTTACTCTCACGAAATAGGATTTCGAGGAACTCAATGAAAGTGCTTTCGACTCTGTATTCGCTTATTTGCCAGTGATAGGATCGAAGTATGTGGCCTTCTATCTGCTTACGTTCGGTTCGGTGTGATTAGGCTACTAAAGACTAAATAAGTATCTGGGTAAAGGGGATTTGCTCACAGCTTCTCCTTCGTTCCTAGACCAACAGCTTACCTTAGCCCAACCATAGGTCCTACAGCTTCGATGGCAGAATGATTGACCGGGCCGCTTGGCCCACTTGAACTAGCTGCCCTACCTGCTGCCGTACCTGTCTGTGAATGAACTTCTGGATATTCACCTACCAACACAACCCGGGCCACGCCGGGACTTTCTTTCGAAAGCCGGGGTAAGAGAACTCCTAAATGCAGTTCATACGCAACCCACCAGGTTTCGACCACCCATCCATATTTGCTCCTTCCCTCAGGCGGGCACACTGATACCTAAAGCCAAGAGGAGTGAGAGAGAGCCTATTACCTTGTAGCCCCGCTTACTGACTAAATAGTGATAGTTCCAGCCGTCAGGTTGGATGGAGAAAGATTCGCAATTGGACTATTATTATATTTATTTATTCTATATATATATTTATAGAAATTGATAAAAGAAGGATCTCCGCTCGAGTAGGTGCTTTAGCCCAGCTCTAATCGATTGAAACTCTCTCTTTGCCCAGCTGAATAAGTATAAAAGACTCACTCGCTCACATCGTTGGACTTGAGCACTAACCCCTATTCTATTTATTCCCGCCTGCCCGCTGAATCAGTACTTCTGTCTGAGCTTTTCTAATCATACCTTTCTCCTTCTGTGAGCTACATAATAGATTCTATTTCTCCTGAACCTGCTAACAAGCGCCGGCTAATAGTAGAATTTCCCTCTACTTCTCCTTCACTTCCCCTTGCTTAACCTAAGGGCACTACCTTTTCTATTCTCGCTCATTCCCGATCACGGATTGATATTCATAGAGAAAGCGACTGAACAACTCTACTTCGGCTGAGCTTCTGAACTAGATTTCTTCCTCAGAGTTAAGCTAGCCACTCTCAATTAGTGGAGTGGGCAACTTGCTTCGGCTGCTTCCATTGATGGAGGCCTGGCCTTATGATAGGATAAAAGGCAAGCGAATACTAATCCCTGCAGGGGGGCTGGGCAGACACCATATACACCTCCTCACACTCTTATCGATCCGGCAGACAGATGCCTGTTCTGCTAAATCACCCTACCTTTCTAACTCGTCGTCTTAAGAACTCCGCCTTTTCCGTGGGCATTTGTACACTAGTGGTTTAGTCTCAAAATCCGTTTCTTCTAGGTCTCTGCCGGCAAGATGTCCAATTTCGGAAAGATGTCCGATTGCGATACACAATACAAGTCATTAGCTATAGTCGACTACGTAGGCGCTTAGAGAGGGGCAGAGGTCCCAGAATTAGAGGTAGTAGCAGTAACACTGTACATCAACAGGTTCTATCCCGATCTGCTTTCGGTTAAGTAATCTGTCACTATTTATTAATCTTAGATTTCGTTTGTCAACCGTTCATGCTTTTACGCTTTGTATCAGAACTCCGAATTTTCTTTCTTTCGACTTTGTTCTCTGTTCGTGTCGGGTACTCGCTCTGCTAATTGGTATGATAACCAGTAAAGGGAGGGAACATAGTCATCTTTTCCAGAGCACCTTAAACCGTAACAGCAATACCAAGGGATATGAGCAAAAAGGCCTTGTCACGAGCCGGGATCGACCCGGCGCTTTCCGGATGTACGGGTCCGGATGTCAATCCATTTATGATCATATCAGACAAAATGGAAATTAGGAAGAATTTATCTTCGGAACCTCCTTCCCTTCCGCAGTTCAGTGATTGGTAGTCTCAGTCTGTCTCTACCTGTGCATGAACATAGAAAAGCAGAATTTGAAAGGACGCTAACTCATATGGTAGCGACACAAAAGAGGTCTCTCAAGCCTTTGCGGCCCCAATACGAGAGGTCAGCTTCTCAACAGTCAGTTTAGTTGTTGGCAGCGCTTTCCAAGTTGGTGACCACGTCATCCCTTGGTGGAGCGGGAGGGTGGTGATCCAAGGCATATATCTAAGAAGGAGAAGGGTCTTACAATTCATTATGAATGGACCCAACCTGCGATAACACAGCTTCAGGATCATGCAAAGGCTTAATCATACTAGCAAACGTATCTTTAGAAACCTTTTTGGCTAGTTCAATAACTTAGCCAAAGAAAAGAACGAAAGAGAAAGATGAACTAGCAGATCACCTTTCTCATCCTTTCGATCAATCCTTTTTCTATGAAAGGCTGGAATGATTCGAGCCGGATCTAGTGAGAAAGACTGGAAGAGGCAAAAGCTCCGGAGCTTTCAACTCTCCTCCATATGCAGTCATTAAAGACGATGCATACTGTTTAAGAGAAAAGGCGACAAAAAAAAAGCCAACCTGATCTTTTCCCAAGAGCCCTAACCTCTTTAGCAAAGAAGTAGGCTGCACTGCAATACAAGTCTCCTTGGTCATCAGTGGTTAGAAGTATGATTTCTTAACAAAGTCCTACTAAGAACCGAGAGTCTTCTAAAACTTTCTGCCACTTGATCGGAGAGACCTTTCACAGCGACTGGAATAACTGATGCATGGTCACTAATTTGACTTAACTTCCTATTTTTGAGGCCGGTAGAGAAAGAGTGGCAACATTCAAAGTTACCAGAGCTCTCCCACCCCACCGGGGGCTTCCGCGACACCCCGTCGCAACACACGGACCAGTCATTGCTCAAGTCATTAGATACCCGGAAACAGCACCAATGGCTGCTGTCAAGAGAAGAGGGTCTAAGCGAATCAAGACTCACCCACATGAGGTTTTCTCCCCCATAGGAAAACCTTAAGACGCGAAGTGAGATGGGACTGACTTAGTACAGCCTTCCACTAGGAATCGCTTAGCAAACTCACAAGCACAAGCTCCACTGGCCGAGATGAGGGTGGTCGTAGATCAGATGAGATCGTCACCTCATACTCAGTCATGATACTGAGATAGGCATCGGCTACGGCCGGATCAGCGATAACAAGATCATTCATACATAGCGTAGTACCAAAAGCCTTTCCCTGGGTAAACCCTTTTCGCGGCGAGCTACACGACCATATGATGTGTCAATGTGAACAGCGGCCACGACGAATAGTAACCTAGAGGTTGACCCTTCGTAAACTTATGAACATAGACCACAAGGGGTCCTGGTTCGAGATCCGGAGATCTAAATCCATAAGCATACATTATATGCACCCAGGATTCAAGTGCAAGGAATGCTGTTGTATCCCGGTGATGAAGATGAGAGGGGAAGAGCATCCCTAGGCTCCGCTTCTTAGGATGATGCCTGTGCAATGTATGATCGCTTGACGTTTCCTCAGCGGCATTGAATGCTCGAAGAACCTTTTTTTCATGCATGACTTACTTATACATTAGAAAAAACAAAGACAGCAAGGATACAATGAAGCTCTCTGCCTATAAGGACCTCTCCTTACTTGTAGATTGATCTTATCTCTTTCTACCTAAACTCACCCGCCGCCCACTCTCTTCCTTCGACGATCCACTGGTGAAACTCTGACTTATGCTGGCTCCTCTCCCTCTTTTTCTCTTTTTATCGGTCAGATCTTTTATAACCAACCTTTAGTCATTAAAGCGAGTCCAGGCCTATCGGTCGAAAAGAAAACTCCTCCATTTAGCAATTGAGTTCTTTCGCTCCTGATCCCCGAACATCCAGGAAAGAGTACTTGTATTTCCGTCCCTTCTTTTTCTTTATTTATGTAAGCATTGTAAGGATTCCAACTCTCTCTTAGTCTCTTAGTCTGAAAAGTAGTATGTCTGTCTGGCTTTCTGTTAGTGTAAGCTGTCGAAGGGGTGGAAGTATTCTATCGAGTGCCTGTTCTTCCTTTGGTAGCCGAATCTGTTGTAAGTTTTCCCCTTGCTTCAGAGTCATTCCATCCAGAGTGGTACCAATGCTTTCGATTGATTTCATATATGCTCACGATCCAGTCAAGAATAGAATTCTAGTACGAGTAGCAAACTGAAGGAAGCTCAGCTTACTCTTATCAAAGGTCAGAACGGGAAAGTTCATCGCAACCAGTGCTGGGCTATCGATGGCTTCTGGACAGACACGTTCACTGTCAATGGGAAGATCATCCCCTAGGCTTTCTGAGGAAGCTATGCAAAGAGAGAAAACTTCGGTCTCATCATCTCTTCGAACTGGTGCTTCTGGTCAGGACCGCTTTCCTTCATGTGACCTTGCAGGAAGTTCAACGCAGAAGACCTCGATTGGTACCGAGTCACGGCCGAGTGAGGATGTTACTGTTCCTGAGTCATCTCGCCTAGATAGAACTGTCTGATCTTACTCTCAGGAAGTTGATTCCCCGATCGGATAATATAATTGTCTTCAAAGAGCGTTCGGGGGTGCATATGCATACAAGATGTTGTAGCTTCTTACTTCCTGCCTGCCCATTTTTTAGAAAGCTTCTTCTGTGTAGCAAAATAGCTTGTGGCCAGCAGTCTTGACCACAAATCTAGACCGAAGGCAAGTAGGCGAAAAAGGGAATTATTTTTTACAGTTACAGTCTAGGAAGGGTTAGGTCAATTGCGTTTTCTGGAGAAAATTGCTTGCAATCACTTCTAAGTGAGAGTTCAATGGTGACATTTGAGCGTTTTCCCTGCTTGTAATCCTTTTTTTTCCTTCCTAAATCAAATATCAATGGTGAAGTTCACTTTTGACTGAGAAAGGGGAGGGCAGATTCAGGTTTGACAGTTGTGCACGAATCGGTTCTTTGAAGGACAAATCCCACATTGATTAAGGAGATTCTTGGAAAAGACTTAGATCGGCTTAAGAGGAATTCCTCTTCTTTTTTTGAATGCCCCAAGAGTAGGACAAAAAGGCTGCGACGAGTAGATTGTCGATCTTTAGCCAATAGCAGAGGAAGAGATAAAGGAACTGACAACGTTAATCGGGTCTACGAGCAGGGAGAAAGATAGGCCTTCTGCAGCTTGTGGACATCTAATGCCATTAAGGAAATTGAAAGGCAACTAGGCGAGAGGGCCCATAGAAGCCTAGGAATAGCAATAGCCTGTGCCTCTATAATTGAATTGCCTAAACGAACATTCAATAAGAAAGACCGCTCAAAGAACCATTTACTTCGCTTTACCTTGCGTTTTCGCTTTTTGACCCTTAACTGGCACACGAGACCTGGGTCAACAAAAAAACAGAAGTCCATCTTATGCAACCGTCAGCTTCTTATCACCCTGGAACTTCTACATCTAATGACCTGTAGCAGATTGCTTACTTTACTCCTCTTTATTTTATTAAGAAAAGGCAATTAGTTTATTCTCTAAATGTAGCATCCCGGCTAAGGGAAGGATGAAAGCCTTGCCCTCTTTCCCTAAAAAAGAATGGAATCCGGTACCATCTTCTTTTCAACACGACTGGGGAAGAGAAGAGCGCATCGACAAAAGCTCTCCTTTGAGGTTGGTGTTCATTGTAGTCGAAGAACCTATTTTGTTCTTTTCAGAACCGCTCTTTTAATACCTTGCCAGAAGCTCTTCACTCAGACATGGCCATGGAAAGACGTCTAAGAAATAAAGTACCCGAGTCATTCACCCAACAAATAACAAATATGTAAGCTGGAATGAATGATGGATCTGCGGATAGACAGATTCCGTTGCTGAATGACTATGATAGCGCCTTATTCAATAGAGGGGTGCTCCTTTTTAGTTAGTCTCATCAGCTTTGGCGAATCCTATCGTAGTTCTTCAGCTAGCCTTGAATCATATGACGGGATTTCAACTACGGATATATGTCTGTGTCAGCATCTCTTCGCTAGGAAGAAGGAAAGTCTTTAAACCGGGATACCGTGAATCCTAGCTCTAGCCATGATCTTTCTTCTCTTATGAGATTTCCGGACCTTTTGAAAGAGCGGTGTCTTACTTTATTTATCTTGATTGATACCCAAGTGTCACTGAACTAACTCGCTGTCGAAGCGAACTGATTTTCTCGGGGCACTGAACTCACTTAAGCCGAATCTCACGCCCTCTTTATGGCAGCTATCTCTTCCTAAACAGTAGAGAAGCCCTCTGACTCCAGCACCTCTATTGCTTGTGAAAGATAGCTATTCCTCCGCTTTGATGCTTTCTTCCGCGGATTCAATAGCAGCTCCCATTCAAGAAGACCGAGAGACAGTAGCTGCCTTTCAAGCAGACTAAGAATCCGGTATGGAAGACTCTTCCCCCAACCTTGGGCAATTCTTTCCCAAAGCAAAGCTTTATCCGCAGCTTTCTTATTGTATGATGCCTCAAGCCAAGCTCTTTTGACTTCTTAGTGGGACTTCGCTCTGGGGAGGGAACTTCCCTTTCTCGATGCCGTACTCGTACTTTTCCTTATATATAATATTCGTAGAGGACCTTAGTCCGATATAGGATAGGGTTGTGAACCTATATCAAGGAAAGAAAGCGCAGTAGAATAGAGCGGCTCCGCTTGTCGAATGGGGTCCCCAGACCCCGAAAAGTGGAAGGCGCCAGCATTGCAATCCTTTATCTCGGGAGGAAGCTTCGAGCCGATGACAGTTGAGCTTTCCAAGTTCTCACGTGCGGATGGGAGGCGCGAATGCTATTTGCCAACTGGTGACCCTGCCCGAGCAGTTCAGAAAGTTCCTCTTCCGTCTTCTCACGAGCAGACAAAACTTGGGTCAACTTCTCTTACAAAGCCTTTTGCTTAGAAAGCAGACTTTGTTTTTCGAGCCTATAATTCCTGAGATTTGGCATTCTTCTCCCGGATCCTCGCGAGTATCCGCCTGTGGCCATCCACCAACTCAGACAGACGTGATTGTTCTCGCTCGAACGACTCAAGAGTCAACAACATGTTCGAAAATTGACCCTTTAGGTCGGTGATTACGACTCTTTTGGCTTCAGGAATAGAGGAAGCAACGGACAAGACCGACAGAGCTCCAAGAAAGGAATCTTTACTGACCGCGGCCGTACGGAGGTCACCTTGTAGAACACCCCAACAGAAATCCTTAGCTGCAACTACATCAGTCGAAGGGGCACTGGTTCCAAAAAGGGATGCATCATCTTCGTAATCGGGCAAGAGCTTGGCATAGAAGGTTGCGACCAAACCGCTTGGCGGAGATTGAGACACGATCGAGCATTCCTGTGCTTCGCTTGGATTATTGATAGGCTATGCGGGGGCACCTCTAACGAATAGACATGAAGAGCATCTGAGCATTCTAGCACCGAAATCAGAGGTCTTTGGGCGAGGGTCTCCCTACCAGCTCTGATTCTCCTCCGGTACCAAAGCTACTCGAACTCGAATGCCGCACCAACTCCCTCAAACACAAGGGAGCGGGCACTACTAAATGCAACTCTCATTTCAACATTCTTCTCTATTGGCCTTCTTTTCCACAGCTATAAGTGAAATCGGATGCCACATATCCATCTTTCTCAATTGGTGGCTTCCACTATAGAAGTAGAAGTTTCGGGGGAAACACTTGTTGATTGGCACCCTATTTATTCCCATCTGGAAACGTCCCCAACTAGACTCTATGAAAGTAGCATATACGGTCGAAGGAACTCAACCTCAGTCAATAGCAGCTACTCTGACTGTTGACTGTTCACCAATTCGTCCAGGAGCGGAATGAAGTTTCAGGGCAGGAAAAGCAAACTTAGTGAGATACTTCAAACTGATGAACTGGGACTAATTCCTTCAACAGTAGCATAATGGCTATTCTCGGCTAAACAAGGGCTTTGCCGAACTGTGGACAATGGCTTTAGGGGGTGAATACTCGGAAAATCTCTTTATTAGGAGTGCAGGCGAAAGGCTCAAGGTAGCTTGCTTACTTATTCTTAATAGCAATAGGACAGGCACAGTATGTGTCTAACGGAATGGCCTAGCTTTGCTTCTTGCTCTCTAGGCTTGAAGGTGGCAATCTAGCTTCCATTGAAACAAAACGAAGGAACTTCCGGAGTGAAGGTTCAGACTTAAGGCTAAGGCAGTGAGTGACCCGAGGGAATAAAGGGTATAATCTAAAGGCATTCAGGTTAGCAGACGCAAGGGCACCCCACCTTGGGGCAAAGGAAGACTAAAAAGCGCTTATAGACTCTAATGAAAGAAAGAAATAGATAGTAACTAATTAGCTCTGTGATATCCCAACGGGAAGTGAAGAGGAAAGCTTCTAGGCAAGAAATAGAGATGATGATATCAGACACCAGTGAACCAGACTAGTATATGGGTCAGTGAGCCAGGGGTGCGGTCTAGGTTGATTCCTTACTACCAGTTTTCCCGACTTTCCTAAAAGCAGCTTCGGAAGCCAACTCTTTCTCGACGTCTGGGGCTTCGGTTAGTGCCCAAGAGATTCTTATTCTATGCTGTCTTTCATTCCATGCAAGTTCAATCAAGGAAGCTAGCGCAAGAAAGTACCAATCTGCTTTCAGTAGCCAGTCAACAAGGAACCGAACGAAAGCAAGGCCCACCACGCACTCATCGCAAGCAAAAGACACGTCAGCAGCATGAAGCGAAGATTACGCATATAAGATTGAAGCTTTGCTTCTTTCATCCAAAACGTCCGGATTCGCCCGTTTGCCCCCGAAGCATCGCGTAGACCTATTATTCTCTCCGGAGATCGGAGTAGTCGTGCTTGAAAGCTCAGGTTGGGATCGATCGTTGAAGAGAGATTCAATGGAAGCTGAGTAGCGACTGGAACTAGCGGTTTCCAAAAACCCGCAGACTTCAACTCAAGCCTTTTTAAAAGATCTCTGCTTCGTAAGTAAGGGAGAATTCTTGTACATGTCGCCAAGAAGCAAAATAGGGCAAACCCACTTTATCAAAAGAATAGGAATCACACTCATAGCGCAACCTCCCCTACTGATTGATCTTCTTAACAACAATGAGTTGACGCCACTCTATCTACGCTGACTCTCTCGTCTTTCTTCTTTTTTTCTATTACATTACTGGTTACGGCGAGAAAGAAGATCCTAACAAACGGCGCTGCTCATTCAGCCTTTCACAAGAGTCAAGCAAAGAAAAAAAGGGGGATACGAGCAGAATTGAACCGATGAGGTCTGACCTTACAGGGCGTGACTCGTCGTCCTTAAAGCACTAAGTTATTTACAGATCTCATCTAGCGCCCTAGCTATCTTTTATCTCACATCGGGGGACTTCTTAGCCGACTGTGTTAAGCACACGCACATCGACACATTTGTTTGTGTCATTCTTTATCACAGGCGCATGATTGAATAAGTGTTGCCGCCGGGATGCGAGGGTAGGAGAGTAGAGTGTAGATGGATAGCAATAAAAAAAGTTAGCTGATTCGATGCGTCGTAGATAGAATGTGCCGATTTTGCCTTGGTGTGTTTCCTTCTCAACCAATCTAATCTCTCCGGGCATGAGCTGGCCATATGTCCGTGCTTATGGCAAATTTGATTATACACTTGAAGGAAGGGCACTTTCTCGTAGTCCAACTCCTGTATGTGAACTTGACTGGGATGCGAAGGTTCATAGATTTAGGAAGGCCCGGCCCAACTCGAGCTCGAGGTCTACTGTGACACAAATGCGTGCGCAGTTCTTCACTCCCTTATGAATTCGCCAATATGGTTTCTCTTGCCTCATGTTTCCAGAAGGGGATAATAGGGAATCAAGTTTAACCTGCTTCAAAGCAATATGCTGCTTCTACGCTGTCCAGAAAATCAAAATCCAATTCGTGAGCACATGGGCAATTGTTGCACCGTGGACATGGGGCCTTATGGACTTCCTTTTCGATTTGTAGTTCTGGAGGTCCAACTCCCTTGTTAGGGTGTCTAGGAGTTTTCCTTGAGTTCTGTTATCTCCTGAGGCTCTGTCAAGACCTGAGCTAGGGCAGCTACGAGGTTACTCTTACTAGCAGGTACTCCGTTTTGTCTTATAGTAGGGAGAGTAGCCTACCCTATACTATACTAAAAAACTTCACCGCTCATGGTCTTCCTACTCCAATAATGTTCTAAGGTGCTAAATGAATTGGTTTGGAGGTGACTCACTTGAATGGTTGCAAGCAGCCTATTCAACCCGAGGCCCATGTCCAGGGTATTGACTTGACTTAGGAAAGGCTATACTTAATCTCTTCTCTATAGCAGCAACTTCTTCCTTGAGCAAATGATCTAAGGGAGCTCCGGGAAAGCCTGCTTAAATAATCTAGCTCGATAGCTGTTTGAAGAACTAATAGATGAATCGGCAGCAACTCCGAAAACATAGTATTCTCCGAATATGAGGTATACTTGACTTCCTCTTCAACATAGGAGAGACTTCGTTGCTTGTCTGGTACCGAAGGAACGGTTTGGCTGTCTTAAAGACTATAGCTGTTGGGGCTCTTCTTCGTCTGTAGCTGTTCTTCTCATTTTTTGACTTTGACTTTCGCATCTCCCTCAGTTCAAGAGAAAGCTGATAAAGTCAAAGGAAGCTAGCTCCTTCGGTTCCGGTTTAAGTGAACAGATCGGTACGGTACTTTACGCGCTGTTAAGAGTTCTCGTTCTACTTCCTGTTAGCTGGCAGAGTATGAACTGAGACCGATGGGATTGACAGCCTTGGCTTATTAATTCAATATGGGAAATTCCACTCAATCCTAGAAGACCTTCCTCTCCCCCCGATCCGGTAGAGCGTGAAGCTTTGCTTTGGAATCGAACGAGAAGCTCGAAGGAAGTAGCCAATTAAAAGGTAGTTTCAGTCATCCTCTGCTTACAGCCTAATTCAAATCGAGGTTCCATCTTAGTACGCAAAGTCTTCAGCAATAAAAGGGAAAGAAAGAGTTCTAAAGAAATCTGTCCGAATCTAATACATCCAACTCAAAGGATGGACTCAATAAGCGCTCTCCTTGCATTTGAAAAGTCATAAAGTCTGAATTACGAGGGGGAAAGAAAAGAGGACCGTCAAAACAAAAGGATCCAACCAAAAGCATCAGACAGGTACGGCCAGGTAAGGCATGAGTCGGAAGAAATTTCCTTCCATCGTAGAATACGAAAGAGAAGCTTTTGCCGAAGCATGAGGGAATAGCAGAGTACATGGATCTCCACAGGTACGGCATTCAGCTTTGCTTTTCTTTAGCCTGGGGTCAAGCTCTCCTAGAGGGGAGAAGATTTAAAAAACTGTGATTGAATTTAAAGGGCAGTCTCACTACTGACTAGATCTGGCGATATACCTACTTGACTAACTAGGCACAGGAAAGGGCGATATACTTTTTCATTCAGTCCTTTCTGAACTCACTGATTGCAAGTCCAAGATCAGCTGTGTACGAAAAGGAGTCAGCACATTTCCAATTCGAATCTCCTGTCTTAAGAATGGTCTCGCGAAGCCGATAACCGTTCAGCTAAGATAGGAGATGACTAGTGAAT